TTATCAATTCGTCCTTAATCTCAAAAATTATATCGAGATTTTTCAAATACAAAGGATTTACTTGTTACTAATGGAGTCTACCCTCTACTCTTCATTAGATCCTGTATTCACTCCGATAGTATTATAAATCGTGTTGATGCAGAGAAAATGAATGCATTTACATACTATTAATTATTTTTTTTTAGTCCAAAATAACTAAAAACATAATCAGGATTATGTTCCATCCCTTAATCTACTGGATTTTACGGAGCCCACTCATCCACGACAGCGTCGGGTATGATCATAGAAAAGATTCTCTTCAAGTGAACCAGCCTATCCCCTGTATGGGGCTTACACAGTGGTTGGAACAAAGACACATTTGGTTGGGAATTCCAATGTAGCAGATAAAGTCATATTTCTGCACGGCCCGATCAATAGTTCAAGTCACACACTCCCATAATCCATTATCTCTTCATAGAATTCCCTTCAACCTTTTATGTCAAAAAAATAATAAAATATTGTGGAGTTGAAGGGAAATATCCAAATACATGTCTTATTTTTTTAATAATCCATATTTATAGCAATAAAATACTATCGTTCCTTCACCAAGTAATAAGTAAGTACAAATATCTATAATCTATATTCTATATTATTTATAAGGGACCAGAAATACCTTGCTTACGTATCATTAGGAAATGCATTAACATAAAGACGGCCGTAAGAAGAGGTAATACAAAAGTGTGTAAACTATAAAAACGAGTCAAAGTGGATTGTCCAACACTAGCACTTCCGCGTAATAATTCTACAAGAGGTGATCCTATTACCGGAATAGCGTCAGGTACACCTGTTACAATTTTGACTGCCCAATAACCAATTTGATCCCAAGGTAAAGAATAACCTGTTACACCAAAAGATGCGGTCAATACACCCAGAACCACACCAGTAACCCAAGTTAATTCGCGAGGTTTTTTAAAACCACCGGTGAGGTATACACGAAATACGTGCAGGATCATCATTAGGACCATCATACTTGCCGACCATCTATGAACTGATCGGATTAACCAACCAAAGTTAGCTTCAGTCATTATATATTGAACAGAAGCAAAAGCTTCAGTAACGGTTGGACGGTAATAAAAAGTCATAGCAAATCCCGTAGCTACTTGTACTAAAAAACAAGTAAGGGTAATTCCACCTAGACAATAAAATATGTTGACATGTGGAGGAACATATTTACTAGTTATATCATCTGCAATCGCCTGAATCTCAAGACGTTCTTCGAACCAATCATAAACTTTATTGAGATAGGTAAACCAAGGTTACTCCCCCTCCAAGAACTGTATATGAGAATTTCATCTCGTACAGCTCAAACAAAAAAAGACCCAAATACTTATTGAAACAGATATGGAATATAAAGTTTTAAACTTGTCTCTCATTCAATATTATTTAAAGATATGAAAGAGTCAAAATGCGAAAGCTCGTCTTTGTGGTTAAATGCCAAAAAATCAAGTAAGCTCATTCGTCTTTATGTTGTGTTGATCGTTACAGGCCTCTTGAATCTTCTAGATTACCTATCTTTATTATCTTTTTTTATTTGGTATTTGTATGGAACGGGGATAGGGATTTCTTCTTGTTTTCTTTATTATTGATAGGAATTCTCTTGTTAAGACCCTACTTAACTAATCAATTGAAACCTCAGATTCATACGAGAACCACGATAATTCAATGAAACCTTCAAAGTCCAAAGTTCACTGAGTGAGAACCATTGGATCATCACTTATTCAATCAAAAAAAAGCTATAATGACTAAAAACATAAAATACAAAGAAGCGTTTGTCCTTTGATCCAAATAAGAGTTTAAAAGCAGAAAACTATTTTGATTTATTAAAGTTTATAAGATAGAACGGAAAGAAGTCCGGCTACGAGGTCTGAGTATTAAGTATGAATCATAGTTCGAATACTTTGTGATCTATTTGATCTATTTCGTGCTCCAGATACTCGAATGAATATCCGACGAAGTAAAACCATCTTGATAAAGATGACAGACCCCATTCTCTGTACTATCCGTAGGGTCAATTCTAACAAGTCACACACTCATATTCCGGAAATATACAATGCAGAAAATAATTTCGCGGTCGAACTACCAAAGGCTAATAGGCTAAAATTGTTAGACCTACATACTTTACTTTTTTGTATCGAGCTAAAAGCGAGAACTGCAAGATTCTTCTCAGTCTAATTAACTGAAATTCCATCCAGTAGAACAGAAGAATTATAAATCTCCAAAATAATAGATAGGAATACTGCAAATAGAGCCATTGCAACACCCATCAAAGGGGTCGTTCCCCATCCAGGAGCTACTTTACCATATTCGGAATTCAATGGTTTCAATAACTTCCCTACAGTAGTGCTTCTTGGACCAGATCTAGAACTATCCTCAACAGTTTGTGTAGCCATAAATCTTATTTTGTATTCATTACGATCTGTTGACTTTGTATACCATTCCGTTGTAAATAAATGATCTTAGCATAGATCCAGTGTGGTCTTTCAATTCTATAATAATGGAAACAGCAACCCTAGTCGCCATCTTTATATCTGGGTTACTTGTAAGTTTTACTGGGTATGCTCTATATACTGCCTTTGGGCAACCCTCTCAACAACTAAGAGATCCATTCGAGGAACACGGGGACTAGTTGACGTAATCAGCCTCCAAATATTTGGAGGCTGATTACGTCAATGAAGATAATGAAAAATTATTTCATTTTTTAGTTGAAATTTTAGGTGGTTCCCGAAAAAAAATAGCGAAAAAAATTATTCCTAAAGTGGATACTAAGAGAAATGTATAAACCAATGCTTCCATAAATTTGATCGTGGTTTACAATTATAGCTTTCATACCTGTTTTTTTTACTTGGGAGTATCCCTCTAGAAAAAGAGTCAAAGAAACGGCAGCGATTTAAATAAAGATTCCTACAGTACCCTACCTATTAAATAAAATCGCAAACAGAAACTAGAAGAAAAAAAGCAATGTTGCATCAGACTGCTTGTCGTTTTGTAGTTGGATCTCCAAGTTTTTGGAATGCCCCAAATTCCACTTGAGCATCCAAATCTGGATCAATACCAGCAAAAACATCTCTGAAGAGGGTTCTAGAACCATGCCAAATGTGTCCAAAGAAGAAAAGTAGAGCAAATGAAGCATGTCCAAACGTAAACCAACCTCTTGGGCTGCTACGAAAAACACCATCGGATTTCAAAGTCGCACGATCTAATTCAAAAATCTCACCCAATTGAGCCCGTCTAGCATATTTTTTCACAGTTGCGGGATCACTATAACTCACTCCGTTGAGCTCACCACCATAAAACTCAACAGTTACACCTACTTGTTCGACACTATATTTTGATTCTGCCCTTCTAAATGGGACGTCGGCTCTAACAATTCCGTCTCCGTCTACCAAAACAACCGGAAATGTTTCAAAAAAAGTAGGCATACGGCGTACAAAAAGTTCACGCCCTTCTTTATTTCTAAAGACGGGGTGTCCTAACCATCCAACAGCTATTCCATCCCCATTGTCCATTGAACCCGCTCGGAATAACCCCCCTTTTGCTGGATTATTACCAATATAATCATAAAAAGCTAATTTTTCAGGAATTTTAGCCCAAGCTTCTGATAAACTTTGATTTTCAGCCAGTCCAGCACTAACTCGTCGATATATTTCTTGTTGAAAGTATCCCTGATCCCATTGATAACGAGTAGGACCAAATAATTCGATGGGAGTAGTTGCAGAACCATACCACATAGTTCCAGCAACAATAAAAGCTGCAAAAAAGACAGCAGCAATACTACTGGAAAGGACGGTTTCAATATTGCCCATACGTAATCCTTTATATAGACGTTGAGGCGGACGAACACTAAGATGGAATAGGCCCGCTAATATACCCAACGTCCCTGCTGCAATATGATGAGAGGCTATTCCTCCCGGAACAAAAGGGTCAAAACCCTCCACGCCCCACGCCGGGTTTACGGGTTGGACCTTTCCGGTTAGTCCATAAGGGTCGGATACCCATATTCCAGGACCATATAATCCTGTTACATGAAATGCGCCAAAACCGAAGCAAGCCACTCCTGAAAGAAATAAATGAATTCCAAAAATCTTGGGTAAATCCAAAGAAGGTTTTCCTGTACGTTCATCACAAAAAATTTCTAGATCCCAATATACCCAATGCCAAATAGCTGCCAAGAAGCACAAGCCAGAAAACACGATATGTGCTCCGGCTACCCCTTCGTAACTCCAAAGACCCGGATTCGTTATAGTCCCTCCTGTAATATTCCAACCGCCCCACGAATTGGTTATTCCTAAACGAGTCATGAAAGGTATAACGAACATACCTTGTCTCCACATTGGATCAAGAACGGGGTCGGAGGGATCAAAAACTGCTAATTCATATAGAGCCATCGAGCCGGCCCAACCAGCAACTAGAGCAGTATGCATTATATGAACAGAAAGTAAACGACCGGGATCATTCAATACAACAGTATGAACACGATACCAAGGCAAACCCATGGAAATACCCCTTTATCAACGAAAAATAGACACTATGTAACTTTATTGCATTGGAAAAAACTATGCTACGTACCCCCCCTTTTTAGGTAATTTTTTTCGGAGAAAGGATTAATATTTGTTCTATTCTGTTAGTAATAATGGAACAATTCAATTCATAGAAAAAAGGGAAGCGGATCTATTCTATATCCGATAAGTACCAATACGCAATGGGGGTGAATCCTATTTTATATGAACCAAGATAGCTATTGTTATTGATCATTCAGAAGCCCGTTCGTAAAAAATTTCCTTTAGTTTTATTAATTCTCTCTTACTTTACTTTTATTTTATATTTTATTTAAGCTTATTCAACTTATGTATTAAATATAATTAATTGAAATATGATTAATAAAGTAGGAAAAAAGGATAATAGTATTAAAAACCGAAACCCCAATCTTACGTTTCCACATCAAAGTGAAATAGAGAACTTCATTCTCTTTTTTTTTTCATTTCATGCCTATTGGCGTTCCAAAAGTACCTTTTCGAAGTCCTGGAGAAGGAGATACATCTTGGGTTGACATATAGTGCGACTTGTCAGATATATCGGGCTATATGGGATTTCCCCATTTTCTCCCTCGATCGAGATATCCTCTGTTTCGCTCGAAACGATTGATTGAATTATCAAAAATTTGTAACGCGAAGCGCAAAAAATAAAGTGGAATTAAATGCAGGGAGTATTTAGATTGATATTAGATTATCAAATTTTTTTATGGTTTACGTGATCGGACTAATAAAATGAAGTATCCAGGCTCCGTTTAGCAAAAACCCAATTGATAATTAATATATAATATTTTTATAATTAACTACTTAATATGATATGCAAAATTCTGATAAAAATTCTATAAAAAATTTGAAACAGGGTTATCTAAAACTGTTGCTCAAATAAAATAATTCAAAATTTGTTGACTATTTGACAGAAGACATGTGAAAGAAATGAATTGAAAAAAAACGAAGGAGTAGTAAAAAAAGACGCGGTATTTAGTTTATTTGTCCTATATGTGCAAATCAAAATCGGGCAAATTTTTCCTTTTACTCGGGGTAGAGCATAAACCTAAAAAATGGAATAAAAAAAGTAAAAAGCCCATTCAGGAACAAGAAAAAACCATCGCCATTTCAACTGAACCTCGATGAAAAAAAAATATCAATGAATCAAATGAGTCTGACAGGCTTAATCAATCGTTTTATTAGAGGATTATAATATCTAATAAAAGGCGCCAAAACTAAAAATTTCTTTTACTTTTGGGAGCAAGCCCTTCCGTTATAAGTTAGAAAGAAAAACCTTCTATGAAAAAAGGGGAGGTTGGAATCGACACATTGATTTTTTCACAATTTTTGTTGAACCGTATGCACCAAAAGGTGCCTGTACGGCTCCTAAGGAATAAAATTTTATCCTAATCAACCGACTTTATCGAGAAAGATTATTTTTTTTAGGCCAAGAGGTTGATACCGAAATCTCGAATCAACTTATTAGTCTTATGATATATCTCAGTATAGAAAAGGATACCAAAGATCTTTATTTGTTTATAAACTCTCCTGGTGGATGGGTAATATCTGGAATGGCTATTTATGATACTATGCAATTTGTGCGACCCGATGTACAGACAATATGCATGGGATTGGCCGCTTCAATAGCATCCTTTATCCTGGTCGGAGGAGCAATTACCAAACGTATAGCATTCCCTCACGCTTGGCGCCAATGAGTTTTTTATTTTCGAGAAAAAATACTATGCCTTCGCCATCGGAAATATGAATTAGTTAAGTAATAATAGCATGGCACTTCGAATTCAATATGAAATTTTTTAGATTAAAAAAAATTAGATTATATATTGAAAGAGTAGTATGAGATAAGGAAGAGGTATTTCAAATGATATCTTACCTATTTGGGCACATTTCAGCGTCACAAACTTTGTTTTCACACCGGAAGCTTATTTACAAAATTTATCAAAAAAAAGACACTTTGGGATTGCTGAATCAAAAAAATGATATATAAAGCAACGGAACCATCATAGTATTTTTTTAACTTCTACAAAAAAAGAAGGATGGTAATTGGATGATTTTTGGATCTGCGTATAATACAACCTATATTTTGTTTTCTTTCGCCAAAAGGAAAGGTAAAAAAAGTCAATTCCATAGTGGAGCCGTATGCAATGCACAAAAAAGCCTGTACGGTTATTCAATTTTCTCTGTTTTTTTTTTTTATCCTGCCTCATTCTGCGAAATAGAAACTATATCATCAGGGTAATGATCCATCAACCCGCAAGTTCGTTTTATGAGGCACAAACGGGAGAATTTATCTTGGAAGCGGAAGAATTACTAAAACTTCGCGAAACCATCACAAGGGTTTATGTACAAAGAACGGGCAAACCTATATGGGTTGTATCCGAAGACATGGAAAGGGATGTTTTTATGTCAGCAACAGAAGCCCAAACTCATGGAATTGTTGATCTTGTAGCGGTTCAATAAAACATAGGAGCGATTTCATACAAATCTACAATTTCTAATTTTATATCTTTTTAGATTAAAGGTTTACTTTCATATTCTCTTCAATATTTTTTTTATATTGAAGAGAATCTTGATAGAGAAGTAATTCAGAATTAGCCGGTTAGAACTAATCTAAACCAGCCCATTATTTATATGATTCCGTATGCCAACCATTAAACAACTTATTAGAAATACAAGACAGCCAATCCGAAACGTCACGAAATCCCCAGCGCTTCGGGGATGCCCTCAGCGACGAGGAACATGTACTCGGGTGTATGTGCGACTCGTTTAGATCATAGACTGAGACATAAAAAGGAAATTCTTTTTGAAATATCACGGATCAGTACCTGTGAATAAAATAGAATGGAGGAACTCGATTCATTATTTAAAAAATATAGATCGTTCATATATTCTATTGTGTCTGAAACTTATGGTTTACATTGGTGCAAATCCAACCAACTCCATTTTTTAGAAAACCCCCAATGATAACAAATGATTATCCATTAAGCGGGGGAAATTCCATTTTTTAGAAAAAAGATTCCACTCTTAAAAGAAAAGAACGGACTAACAGGGTAAATGACCAAATCAATTTTCAAAATGAAATACCGTTACTGTATAAAGGGGATCTCATTGTGAAAGACCTATTACTGGAATATTCATGGGGTAGAGCCAAAGAATGTGAATTGTGCAAGTTACCAATAGTATTGATTAATTAAAAGAAGGAGCTCCGGTGTATAGAGAGGACCTCACCGTTTTAGAAGTAACCATAGAAACGATGGAACCCACTATTTATCCAATTCTATTTCTATTTACTACTTTTTGTAGTTATTCTATTTTTTTATATCAAGGGGATTTATCCTTTCAAAGCAAAGGAAAATACCTAGCAAAAAATAGTGGTGGGGAAGGTTAGAGTAGCAAAAGCCATTGGAATTTTTTTTATACATTGGAATAATTCGTTTGATTATTAATAGACTAGTAAAGGGGAAAAGAATAACTAAAAAAAGAATTAGTTATTCATCAAAGTTTGATTTATTCAATGACTAGAATTAAACGCGGATATATAGCTCGGAGGCGTAGAACAAAACTTCGTTTATTTGCATCAAGCTTTCGAGGGGCTCATTCACGACTTACACGAACTATGACTCAACAGAGAATAAGAGCTTTAGTTTCGGCTCATCGGGATAGGGGTAAAAGAAAAAGAGATTTTCGCCGTTTATGGATCACTCGAATAAATGCCGTAATTCACGAAATGGGGGTATTCTATAGTTATAACCAATTCATACACAATCTGTACAAGAAGCAATTACTTCTTAATCGGAAAATACTTGCACAAATAGCTCTATTAAATAGGAGTTGTCTTTATACAATTTCGAATGACATAAAAAAATAAGGGGATTGGAAGAAACCCACGAAAATTTTTGAAATAGAGTTCTAAGGAGAATGAGCTCGGGGAAGGTAGAGTAGAAATTAGTATTATAAAAAAGTCGTCAAAACAAAACATTCATCTCTTTTTTAATTCCTTCAGATTGGAATTGTTATTCAATTCAAGAATAAGTCTATTTTTTTCTGGTTCTAAGGCTAGTAGTTCTAGGGGTCGACTCACTTCTTTCAAATTGTTTCTGATTATTAAGAAAAGGTAACAAAGATAAAATACGAGCTTGTTTTATAGCAATAGTGATTAATCGTTGTTGTTTTAAAGTCACTCTATTCACCCGTCTAGATAATATTTTTCCTTGTTCACTAATAAATCGACTAATTAAACTCATGTTTCTATAATCAATTCGATCCCCCGATTGGATCGGGGGCAAACGCCTACGAAAAGATCGCTTGGATTTAGTAAAAAGTCGCTTAGATTTATTCATAATTTTTTATTCCTTATCTCTAAAATCCTATTTTGGTCGGATCAAAATAAAAACGATTGCTATTTCTATATAGGATAGAGTTTCTATATAGAATTAAAAATATAGGATTAGATTTCTTTCTATTGATTTATTTGTTTATATTTATATATATGTAATAATATATAGATACGAGCATTATTCCTGTTCTTAAAATAAAAGTTGACATACAAACACTCAATTTGATCTATTTCTTGATTTCGCCGTGAATTGTATGTTTATAACAATAGGGACAGAATTTTCTCAATTCCAATCGACTGGGGGTGTTATGCCGATTCTTTTGAGTAATATATCTGGAAATTCCCGCCGATTCTTTCTTAATATCATTTCGAACACAACTGGTACATTCCAAAATAATTGTTACTCGAACATCTTTACCCTTGGCCATGAAACCTCCTTTGGATTTATGATTCACCTCAATCTTCTATTTTAATTTTAGGATCCAGAAAGAACAAGAACCAAAAAAATAGAAGCTGTTAACTAAAAAAATTTCTGAAATATTTCGTTGCAATGAATATTTTATTAATTAGTAATTAAATAAAAATAAAATAATTAAGTAATACAATACAATGATTTTGTGAAAACTATATTGAAAATCTTTGTACAGTATTTTTTTAAATATCTCATAGGATACTCTTTCCCTAGCAACACTTTTTTCGTTCTATTACTAATTTAATTGGATCCTGAACCCTCGTTTTTATGACCTCCCCCCCCCCCTTTTTTCTAATTAATTTTTTATAATAAATTAGAAAAAGGGGGGGGGGAGTCCCCGGTCGTTGATTGTATCTCTAAAATTTTCACCCCTTTCTGATGTTAATAACTAGAATTAAAAAAAGGGAAATGTTAATGCATCCGGAAATAAACGATTAATCTCTATTAATAAACCTGCTAACGAACCGAACCATAGAGTACTTAGTACCGGTGCTACGGAAAGATATGTTTTTAGATCTCGCATTTGAAATCCTCCTTCTTTCTTCTTTATTGTATTACATTATATATAGTAATATATATAACTACAGATGTACATGTAATTAAGAAGTTCTTGTATTTGTATACGTAACTTCCGTCCCCCCGCTTTCAAAATTATAATTTAAATATTGTCTACTAGAACGATCTTATAGATTCTATTTGAAAACGTAAACGCCTTTTTATGTAAAATTTAAATTGAGAGAATTTTTGTAAAAAAAAAAGAAATTTTTTTATTATATCTTTGTTATCTGATATGAGAAATACGAGAAAAAAGAATAAATGAATTTGATATACCAATAAAAAAAGAAGAAGGATGTGGAAAACAAGACAGGAATTCTCTACAATGACACTGTAAACCAATTGAAAGGGATGTAGCGCAGCTTGGTAGCGCGTTTGTTTTGGGTACAAAATGTCACGGGTTCAAATCCTGTCATCCCTACCTATTACTGCTCTTCTGAGCAGTAACGAGGTATCTGTTTTGATCGATTTTTTTAATAAAATCGGACATACATATAATTCTGAAATTTATGATATACTATGTAGGATATAGTATATACGTACAAAATCGAGTCGGGTTAAAGAATGCCCTCTTTCTAGCCTTTTCGTTTTTTAGAAAAAAAACAAGAAAAACGCTCTTAGTTCAGTTCGGTAGAACGTGGGTCTCCAAAACCCAATGTCGTAGGTTCAAATCCTACAGAGCGTGATTTCACTCTTGTTTATTAGATTGTGTCAAAATTCCACTGTTCAAAATTACTGAGCAGCAATCGGAATTAGACCTCCCGCATAGGAAAGCAAGAAGGAGGTCAGTAAAAAAACGAGATGTTAATTAATTAAAAGTCCAACTGATCACCACGTCTGTATTGTAAATAAGCAGTTACGAATAATCCAGCTAAAGTAATAGGAATTAGACCTAAGACGATTCCAAATAAAAAAACTTCAATCATTTCAATTTTCTTTTGTTTTCATTTTTGAAAGGGAGAAAAGAGAGGTACTATCTATTCCTAGCTCTTAATCTGTATTGCCGATGAATCTGAATGACCAAAATTGGGTAATTAACACGGTAAGCAACTATTGAACATATGAAATACCACCGAAAACCTTTTTTTATAAAAAAATCTGCATTCCATTAATTTCAAATAAGTCGTATTTTGCTTAGACCAATAAATAGAACTGAGGTTATAGTTAAAGCTGCTAGTAGAAAACCGAAATAACTAGTTATAGTAAGCATGAAGGGACTCAATAAAATATGTTTTTTTATACATATGTTTCTAAAGTACTTCCCTAAGTTTCAATTGAAATTTTTTTTTAGAAATAGAGAAAGATAACTAGTTCCAAGAATTAAAAAATTCAATTGAAAATTGGTGAATTATCAATCATTATAGGTGGTATGAACAAAAATAGAGAAGGATAAAAAGAACTCAATTCATCGTCTTTGGCATCTGCACTATCTCAGGAGTCAGAATTAACGTAACTAATTAATTGAAAAACTCTTTAAGAAATTAATAATAAAAAAAACTCTATTATCTAACGTCAGTCAAAACATATAACTTTTTTTGAATTAATATGTAAAAATTTGAAAATAAGTTGTTTTATTCTTTTTTTTTTTAATTGACCTTAGAACCTAGAATATGCCCCTTTCTACTTTATTAAAATTGAATTTACTTAAATTTGAACTCATTAGATTAAATAGTAGAGCAGTTTTCTTCATTTAATCTATCGAATGAGACTAAAAAGAAAAGAGGTATCCTACACGGAGAACGAGATTAGTCCAAAAAATATTTATTTATTTTAACTAGATTTTAAAAGATAACTAGATTTTTAAAACTTGTAATTAGCAATTTCTATTATCGTTTCCTTTCAAGGTTTTAGGTTGTTTTCTTTCGAGATTATATAGAAAATAGAGTGAAAAACCCATCACCTTTGTAGTTAGTTAAAGAAAGAAAAAAACCTTTGAATTGTGAATTGAATACAACAAAACAATGCACCCATTACAAATATTTAGTATTTTTGTTATTATTTTTATTTTTGTTATTATTTTTATTATTATTTGTTGTTCTTTTTAATTGATCCAATCCAAAACTATTCTTCTTTTTCTTGTTACTGCAAATTCATTCCTTAAAATGAAACAAAAAGTAAAAGGGGGGGATCACATTATCATTAAAAAAAATCTATTCTACAATTATGCATATGCAATGAAAATGAAATTTATTAATTTTTAATTCAATTAACTTGGGACAATATGAAAATTTCCTTCATGAATTATTAGAATTAAAAACTAACCTCTTGGGTTTTCATTTTATCTAATCTTTAGTTTATTTTCTAGTCCAAAACGAATAAAGGATCAAAGCCCCTTATAGATTACAGTAATTTGAAAAAGTGGGACACGGTTATACATCGACAAGCAAGAAAAAAAAATTATCTAACACCCCATTTCTATACTAATTCAAATTGCGTTGCTGTGTCAGAAGAAGGATAGCTATACTGATTCGGTAGACTCTAAAAATACCCTTGGTACTTTATTGACGATCTCACAAAGATGCAATCTCAGTTAATTTTAATTTACTGATTCATCTTTTACAGAATC